TTAGTTAAAAGTTTTCTTAGAATCCAATCCAACCTTTCCCTTTAAGGAATTTAATTGGTTAGCATAATATCTAATAAATAGAAAATCGAATAGTAGATAATCTGTTATGAAAGAAAGAAAACATTCTTTGAAGAATCAAGATTCGTAACCAATCCTTGCCTTATTTGTTGGATTAGGTCTAACTTTCTTGAGTAAACTGCAAGAGTGGAACTTTACGAGATGAAATAGGGAAAGACAGAAGATAAAACTTAAAAGGATAATTGAAGTGACTCGTCTTCGAATCAACTTTGGTTGGGGGTTCGAAAAAGGAATAAAAATAAAGTAAATTCAAGGAGGAGCTTTCCTTTTTTTAAGGGGCCCCTCGGGGGGTCGTGGAATGCTTTTCTTCTCCTCTTATTCCATATGGAATACAATCAGTTAAAATAAGAAGGAATAGGGGAATATTCGACCGTTTCAATTCTTTATTTATCTTTTATTCCAAAATTCTCCCGAAAATCCAATTTCATTTTTCAATGGGGTTAGATGATCTAGTTCTTAATATTATTACTTTACTCAATTGACAGATTCCACAACAAATCTCTTGATTCGGAATTAGGGACTCATGTCGCATCTGATGAATCGATTCTCTTTTACACTTCTGTATCTCACTCGATCTTGTTTTTTAGTATTATCTAAAATAACCGATGAATTCTGAATTTTCCATAACTTAGGTAAGTTCTTTACCAACATATGTAGTGTAGTAAAAAAATAAATGGAATTTAACCCTTTCATGCTTACTATAACTAGTTATTTCGGTTTTCTACTGGCTGCTTTAACTATAACCCCAGCTCTATTTATTGGTTTGAACAAGATACGTCTTATTTGAAATGAATTGAATGAATAAGTCAGAAAAGAAAAATCTTTCTTTTGGATTCCTGGTATTCTACGACTCTTTTCCACACTAATTACCAATTCTTTTCTTGGTCATTGAGATTCGTGGATAATTTAGACTACTATTTAGGGATAGATCGTACCTCTTTTTTTTTTATCCCCTCGAACAAATCGAAATGATTGAAGTTTTTCTATTTGGAATCGTCTTAGGCCTAATTCCTATTACTTTAGCGGGATTATTCGTGACTGCGTATTTGCAATACAGGCGTGGGGATCAGTTGGATCTTTGATTGAGTAATATTTCTTTTTTGATTGACCTCCTCCAGACCAGAGAGGAGGTCAAATTGGAGTTGCAATTCAACTTTGTTTTGTTAAGTTATTTTACTCTGCTTCGACATAAGATAGACGGAATCACGCTCTGTAGGATTTGAACCTACGACATCGGGTTTTGGAGACCCGCGTTCTACCGAACTGAACTAAGAGCGCTTTCATTCAAAAAGAAAACCCTTTTCTACTCCTAACGTGTCTCACGTACGTATAGTATCCACAAATTCAAGTTATACCCACTTTAATTGATCTCCTCGCTACTGCCCATAAAGAAGAAAGAAGTAATAGGTAGGGATGACAGGATTTGAACCTGTGACATTTTGTACCCAAAACAAACGCGCTACCAAGCTGCGCTACATCCCTTTTCCAAATTGTTGTACAATGGCATTGTACACAATTCCTGTCTTGTTTTCCACATCGTAATTTTCTTCTCTTTCTCTATCTATATAGAACCTTCTTGTCATTTCTTCTTTTTGGTCTCATATAATCAAGTCAAGGAATGGTATACATCTAAAATCGAATCTAATTTCACCTATAAAAGAAAGATTACTATTCCTTGGTAATGTATAGGAAGAAGAGGTCATCTTTTTCTTTTTTAGGGATAGGAAAATCTCGTCTATACGGTTCATTCTATATAGAATATTGATTTTGTTTTTTTAGTTAGGAATTTCGCCTAAACAAAAGAAATACAAAAGATCTTGGGCAAGAGTATCTGATCATATATGTATTCCAATAAGGAAGGAGGATTTTCAATGCGGGATATAAAAACATATCTCTCTGTAGCACCCGTGCTAAGTACTCTATGGTTTGGGGCTTTAGCAGGTTTATTGATAGAAATTAATCGTTTATTCCCAGATGCTTTGTCATTCCCTTTTTTTTAATTCTAGTTATTGCTATGCGAGGAATTCTTCGTGACATGACGAAAATTTTCCCTTTTTCAATCCTTTTTTTTTAGTATAGGAAGGAAAAAGAAAGAAAAGATGGATTGGGTTGAACCTCAGAGTCATGAAAAATTTGGTAAATCCCATTTTGGAAAACAGAAATTCAATTAAAAGCGGTATCCAAGCTAAGTCAGGCCTCAGAAATCAGAGCATAGAAAGAGGCTGGGCTGGCTACTTAAATGAAAGGATTTCGAAGCAAAATCCTTGCTAATTCGACAAGGATTGTATTCTTTAATTATTTCTCCATTTTTTATTACTTAATTTAAGAATTTCCAAAATTTTTTATTCTAATGGATTTTATTCTTCTTCTTCGGATCCAAAATAGAAGAATAAAAGAATAAGTAGAAGAATTAAGTTAAGTCAATCCAAAAAAGAAAGGAGGTTCATGGCCAAGGGGAAAGATGTTAGAATCAGACTTATTTTGGAATGTATCAGTTGTGTTCGAAAAGGTGCCAATAAGGAATCGACGGGGATTTCTAGATATAGTACTCAAAAGAATCGCCACAATACACCTGGACAATTAGAATTCAAAAAATTTTGTCGTTATTGTCGCAAGCATACGACTCATGGCGAAATAAAAAAATAGGAGCATCGTGTGTTCGATCTTTCCAAAGAACAGATTTAATATATAGAACATAGATAGAATACAAAATACAAATCAACTCATTTGATTTCAGATAGATATTATTTCATATGTATAGAGGGTATTCATATACTATATATGAATCAAATAATATATGGACCAAAGAAAGACTACTTCTTCTGGATCCAAAATTAATAAAATAAAGAAATCCATTTTTTTTCCAATTTTTTAATAAAGAATAAATCATGTATACATCTAAACAACCTTTTCATAAATCTAAGCAACCCTTTCGTAAATCCAAGCAAACTTTTCAAAAATCCAAGCAAACTTTTCGTAAGTCCAAGCAAACTTTTCGTAAATCCAAACAACCTTTTCGTAAATCCAAACAACCTTTTCGTAGGCGTCCTCGGATTGGCCCGGGGGATCCAATTGATTATAGAAACATGAGTTTAATTAATCGATTTATTAGTGAACAAGGAAAAATATTATCGAGACGAATAAATAGATTAACCTTGAAACAACAACGATTAATTACTCTTGCTATAAAACAGGCTCGTATTTTATCTTTCTTACCATTTCGTAACTATGAGAATGAGAAGCAATTTCAAGCCCAGTCAATTTCAATAATTACTGGTCCTAGACCCAGAAAAAATAGACATATTCCTCAATTAACGCAAAAGTTCAATTCCAATCGAAACTTAAGAAACTCCAACCAGAATTTAAGAAACAACAATCGGAACTTAAGTTCCGATTGTTGATGTTTTATTCGAAAGGGCCAGACCTATATATAAGGAAAGTAATCCAGTTTTGATTCTTGTGTTTGTTATAAGAAAGAAAAATGGGGAAGAATAAATAGTTTTTTTATTTATTGCAACATGCTCGTTGATTCTTACCACTTAATCTTAATTTATTGTATCTTCCCGGAGTTCCCTCTCCGGGAATTCGGTTTTAATTATTCCTGTATATTACTTTTTTATCCATTTAATTGATGATCTTTATTTTATTGGAAATCGTGTAAAGATTATTTGGATTTGATACAGCTACTTGTGCAAGCATTTTACGATTAAGAATCAATTCCTTCTTGTACAGATTGTGTATTAATTTACTATAACTATTGAATACTTTATATATCCGCGTTGCTGCGTTTATCCGAGTGATCCACAAACGACGAAAATCCCTCTTTTGCCTGCCTCTATCTCGATGAGAGGAAACAAAAGCTCTTCTTACTTGTTGAGTAATCATTCGATTAAGTCTTAAATGAGCCCCTCTAAAGTTTGAGGCAAATGAACGCATTTTTGTTCGTCGTCTCCGAGCTATATATCCTCGCGGAACTCTGGTCATTGAATCAAATTAACCTTAATGAATAACTAATGATTTCTCTTCTTTTAGCCATCCTTTTTCCCATTAATAACAAAACGAATTATTCCGATATATAAAATATTAATTCCAATGGCTTTTGCTACTGTAACCTTCCCAACCACGATTTTTTATTCTATTCCCTTCAGTTATTTCGCATAGAAATAACAAATTCTAACGATACTCAAAAAAATAGTGGGTTCCATCGTTTCTATGGTTCCCTTTTAAACGGTGAGGCCCTCTCTATACACCGGAGCCCTTTCTTTCATTTCATCAAAAGGTATTGTGAACTTGTATAGTTCACATTCTTTGGCTCTACCTATCCATTATAGAGTAAATAGCTCTTTTCACAATAAGAGTTATCCATACAGTGACGGCATTTAATTATGAAAGTTGGCTAAGTAGCTGACCCTGTTAGTCCGTTCTTTTAAGATAAAGGAGCATAAGCCTTTTTCTTTTTATTACTATTTCCTCCGCTTAATGGATAACCATTCTCTACCAATGGGGGAATTGCTTCTTATTTCCAATTTAGATGATTGGATTTGCACCAAAGGAAACCAGAAATTCCATATTACCATAGAAATCTAGGATAGAGCTTCTCTATCCTATTCATTGGTACCGATCATGGATACTTCCAAAATTGTCTTATTTGTTTGAACTCATGATCTGAACGAGTCACACATACACCCTAGCACATGTTCCTCGACGCTGAGGACATCCCTTAAGCGCGGCCGATTTTCTAGCATTTCGTATTGGCTGTCTTGCGTTTCTAATAAGTTGTTTAACCGTTGGCATGTCGTATGTATATAGAAAAAAAGGATTGGTTTAGATCGATCTTAACCTGATGATTGATCATCATGAAGTATTTCTATTTTCTATTAAATCGCAGAAAACCTGAATTTAGGTTTGAAATAAATTTACAAGAAATGCGACCACTACCAATCCTTAAACATTTCTGGAAACCACACTGGATCAGTATCGCAGTGCTCGTCAATCATTTCATCCCCTACAATATCGACAAGTCCATAAGCTTTGGCTTCGTCTGCTGACATAAAAACATCCCTTTCCATGTCTTCGGATACAACCCAAAAAGGCTTGCCTGTTCTTAGTGCATAAACCCTTGTGATCATTTCGCGAACTTTGTGTAACTCTTCCACTTCTAGTAAAAATTCTGGTGTCCTTGCCCGATAATAAGCACTAGCAGGTTGGTGAAGCATAATCCTCGCGTGAGGGAATGCTATACGCTTGGTGGGTTCTCCTCCAAGCAGAATGAAGGATGCCATGGACGCAGCTATTCCGAGGCATATTGTATATATATCTGGTGTCACCGTTTGCATCGTATCAAAAATTGCCATTCCTGAGATTAGCCACCCGCCTGGGGAGTTTATAAACAAAAAAATATCGCTAATTCCATCTTCTATACTGAGATATACCATGAGACCTGTAATATGATTCGTGATCTCGCAACGAATCTCTTGACCTAAAAAAAGTGTCCTTTCTCGATACATAACATTGTATAAGTCAACCCAAGTCGCTTCTTCATCTCCGGGAATCCGGTAAGGTACTTTTGGAACACCAATGGGCATATTAGATTAATATTATTAAATTTAAGTAAGAAAACTATACTTTAATATGGAAACGTAAGAATGGAAGAGAAAGAAAGAATCCGCAGTTTATTGTCTTTTTTTTTTTCTTATTCTATATGAATACTATAGATTCTATTAATACGTAGATTGAAATAATACATAGATTGAAAGGTTATATCTATAAGGAAGCTAAGACAGATTGAATAAAGAAAAAAGAATCGGTGATTGGAATGATAAACAAAGAGGGATAGGGATCTATTCTTCGTTTTTTTTTCCAAATAGGCCAAGCTACCCATTGCATATTGGCACTTATCGAGTATAGAATAGATCTGCTTCTCTTTCTTCTTACGAACAGAATTGGCTTCTTATTTTTAATGGAATGAAATAAATATTCACGCTTTCTGACACAGAATCCCCTAGAGGGGTTAGGTACATAGGATATGGATAGTCTTTTCCAATGCGATAAAATAAAGCGACATCGTGTCTATTTTTCTTTGCTAAAGGGGTATTTCCATGGGTTTGCCTTGGTATCGTGTTCATACTGTTGTATTGAATGATCCGGGTCGATTGCTTTCGGTGCATATAATGCACACAGCTCTAGTTTCTGGTTGGGCCGGCTCGATGGCTTTATACGAATTAGCGGTTTTTGATCCCTCTGATCCTGTTCTGGATCCAATGTGGAGACAAGGTATGTTCGTCATTCCCTTCATGACTCGTTTAGGAATAACCAATTCGTGGGGTGGTTGGAGTATTTCAGGAGGAACTGTAACGAATCCGGGTATTTGGAGTTATGAAGGTGTGGCAGGTGCGCATATTGTGTTTTCTGGCTTGTGTTTCTTGGCAGCTATCTGGCATTGGGTATATTGGGACCTAGAAATATTCTGTGATGAGCGGACGGGAAAACCCTCTTTGGATTTGCCCAAGATCTTTGGAATTCATTTATTTCTTGCAGGGGTGGCTTGCTTTGGCTTTGGCGCATTTCATGTAACGGGTTTGTATGGTCCTGGGATATGGGTGTCCGATCCTTATGGACTAACTGGAAAAGTACAAGCTGTAAATCCAGCGTGGGGTGTAGAAGGTTTTGATCCTTTTGTTCCGGGGGGAATAGCTTCTCATCATATTGCTGCGGGTACATTGGGCATATTAGCGGGCCTATTCCATCTTAGTGTCCGTCCGCCTCAACGTCTATACAAAGGATTACGTATGGGCAATATTGAAACTGTACTTTCCAGTAGTATCGCTGCTGTTTTTTTTGCAGCTTTCGTAGTTGCCGGAACTATGTGGTATGGGTCAGCAACTACCCCAATCGAATTATTTGGGCCTACTCGTTATCAGTGGGATCAGGGATACTTTCAGCAAGAAATATATCGAAGAGTTAGCGATGGGTTAGCCGAAAATCTTAGTTTATCAGAAGCTTGGTCTAAAATTCCCGAAAAATTAGCCTTTTATGATTATATTGGTAATAATCCGGCAAAGGGGGGATTATTCAGAGCAGGCTCAATGGACAATGGGGATGGAATAGCTGTTGGATGGTTAGGACATCCCGTCTTTAGAGATAAAGAAGGGCGCGAGCTTTTTGTACGCCGTATGCCTACTTTTTTTGAAACATTTCCGGTTGTTTTGGTAGATGAAGAGGGAATTGTGAGAGCGGACGTTCCTTTTAGAAGAGCAGAATCCAAATATAGTGTTGAACAAGTAGGCGTAACGGTGGAGTTCTATGGTGGCGAACTTAATGGAGTAAGTTATTCTGATCCTGCTACTGTAAAAAAATATGCGAGGCGTTCCCAATTAGGGGAAATTTTTGAATTAGATCGGGCTACTTTGAAATCGGATGGTGTTTTTCGCAGCAGTCCAAGGGGTTGGTTCACTTTTGGTCATGCTACCTTTGCTTTGCTCTTCTTTTTCGGACACATTTGGCATGGCGCTAGAACCTTGTTCCGAGATGTTTTTGCTGGTATTGATCCAGACTTGGATGCTCAAGTGGAATTTGGAACATTCCAAAAAGTTGGAGATCCAACTACAAGGAGACAGGCAGTCTGATACCACATTGCTATGGTATCTTTCATCTCTCTTTTTTGATTTGACATGGGAAACATCTCCCATCCTTTCTTTGACTCTTTTTCTTTCTTTATATGGGAAATGATCCCAAATGACAAATGAATAGGTGTGGAAGTTATAATTGTAAATAAACCACGATCGAATCTATGGAAGCATTGGTTTATACGTTCCTTTTAGTTTCGACTTTAGGGATAATTTTTTTCGCTATCTTCTTCCGAGAACCACCTAAGGTTCCGACTAAAAAAATGAAATAATTTCATTGAAGTAAGAAGTCTCCCCATCTGGGAGACTTCTTACTTCAATTAGTCCCCGTGTTCTTCGAATGGATCTCTTAATTGTTGAGAGGGTTGCCCAAACGCGGTATATAAGGCATACCCAGTAAAGCTTACAAGTAAACCAGATATGGAGATGGCGACTAAAGTTGCTGTTTCCATTTTTATAGAATTTCAAGATTACAATGGATCTACGAAAAGATCGTGTATTTACAACTACAACGGAATAGTATACAAAGTCAACACCAATGATTAAATAGAATTTATGGCTACACAAACCGTTGAAGATAGTTCTAGACCTGGGCCAAGACGAACTCGCGCAGGTAGTTTATTGAAACCCTTGAATTCGGAATATGGGAAAGTAGCTCCGGGTTGGGGGACTACTCCTTTTATGGGGGTCGCAATGGCTTTATTCGCGATATTCCTATCTATCATTTTAGAAATTTATAATTCTTCTGTTTTACTGGACGGAATTTTAATGAATTAGGTTTCTACTAACTAAAACTACGAAGTCATAGTTTTTCCATCCAAAAAAGCCTTTCTACTTTAAGCTCTACATTTCTAGACATTCTGGTAGTTCGACCGTGGAATTTTTTTGTTTCGGTATCTCTGGAATATGAGTGTGTGACTTGTTAGAATTGATCCTATTGATAATACATAGAAAGGGCCTGTTATCTCTATCAAGATGATTCTAATTCGTCGGATATTTATTATTTATTCTAGTATCTGGAACACGAAATAGATAGAGTGGATCAAGAAAAAAAAATGGAACTATGATTCATACTCACTATTCAGACCTCGCAACCAGACTGAAAAAAATTCAAGTAGTTTTTAATAAAAAAAGAAAATGTCTTCCTTCCAAATTTGTTTGCCCAAAAGACAACTTTTTTTTTTCTCTTGATTTTGTCGAGTTATTACACCGATTCAATAAATGATCATCAAGCGGTTCTTATTCGAAGAACCCTTGCCTTTTGTTTAGCTTGAGACTCAATCATCGTGGCTCTAGTATGAATCTAAGGTTTTAATTGAACTGATTCATAGGATCGCAACAAGATAATTTCTATCAGAAAACTACTAGAATTTTTGCTTTATTTATTTACTAGTAAAACAAAACAAGAGTAAATCCGCATTACGCAAAAAAAAAAAAAGAAATCCAAAATAGGGAAGAGAAAAGTCAAGAGGCCTCTAATGACCAACATAAGGCAAAGAAAGGAAGACAGATGAGCCAACTTGAGATTTTTTGGCATTATCATCACAAAGAATAAATTCTGGATTTTTCTTATTTCATATCTTCAAGGCAAATCGACCCAATCCAGTGGCTGATGAAGTTTTGAACCCTTTTTTTTTCTAATATCCGTTGAAAATTTGTGTGTTTCTGCTTGAGCCGTACGAGATGAAATTTTCATATACGGTTCTCGGAGGGGGACTCGGGTTAGTTACCTATCTCAATAAAGTATATGATTGGTTTGAGGAACGTCTTGAGATTCAGGCAATTGCGGATGATATAACTAGTAAATATGTTCCTCCTCATGTCAACATATTTTATTGTTTAGGGGGAATTACACTTACTTGTTTTCTAGTACAAGTCGCTACAGGTTTTGCTATGACTTTTTACTACCGCCCAACCGTTACAGAGGCTTTTTCCTCGGTTCAATACATAATGACCGAGGCCAACTTTGGTTGGTTAATCCGATCAGTTCATCGATGGTCAGCAAGTATGATGGTTCTAATGATGATCCTGCACGTATTTCGTGTGTATCTCACAGGTGGATTTAAAAAACCCCGCGAATTAACTTGGGTCACAGGTGTGGTTTTGGCTGTATTGACTGCATCGTTTGGTGTAACTGGTTATTCTTTGCCTTGGGATCAAATTGGTTATTGGGCAGTCAAAATTGTGACAGGTGTACCTGAAGCGATTCCGGTAATAGGATCGCCTTTAGTGGAGTTATTGCGTGGAAGTGCTAGTGTGGGCCAATCCACTTTGACTCGTTTTTATAGTTTACATACTTTTGTACTGCCTCTGCTTACTGCCGTATTTATGTTAATGCACTTTCCAATGATACGTAAGCAAGGTATTTCGGGTCCTTTATAGGGAAGGCATATCATAGAGAAAGATAATTCTAATTCTCATATATCATATCGGGTAGGTTGTGGTATTTCATTGCTACAAACATGGGTTATTGTAAAATAAGACATGTCATTTGGATACTTTTCTTCAACTCCGAAGTATTTTGATACAAATAGTTGAAGTTAATTTTACGAAAGAAAATAAGGCGGATTATGGGAGTGTGTGACTTGAATTATTGATTTGGCCATGCAGATAAAGAATTGGATCTGCCACATTAGAATTCACAACTAAAGGTGTCTCCGCATCCAATCAACACGTAAGTCCCCTATCTAGGAAGGATAGGCTGGTTCACTTGAGGAGAATATTTTCTATGATCATACCCCGACCATGTCATCCATGAACAGGCTCCGTAAGATCCCATAGAGTAGAAATGGAATAAGTCATATCACATGATCTAATTCTCTATTTATTACACTTACTTTTTTATTATAGTATGGAAATGCATTCATTTTCTTTGCATCGATTGCGATCCGCAATACTATCGGAGTAAAAGAAGGTATCTAAGGAAGAACGTAGGCTAGACTTTTGGATTTTTTATTAGTAACAAGTAAATACTTTGTTTGTACGTAAGAAATTTGCGATATTGAGGGGATAAACACCAACTAATCAAGAGACATGAGACAATCCACAAAGCAATTGATCATGATCAATTTTGCAAGCCCACTTGGATATTGAGCATTTACCCATAAGAATAGGATTCTTTTCAATGAGTAGTTGTAGGTGCAACTTCGGAAAAGAGAATCTGATAAAGCTTTTCTTACCTAGAGTCATTGAGTCATTATATACCTTATTCTATTATGGATCTTCCACGGTCTTTTTTCTTTCATTCTTGCTCGAGCCGGATGATGAAAAATTCTCATGTCCGGTTCCTTTGGGGGATGGATCCTAAAGAATTCACCTATCCCAATAACAAAGAAACCTGACTTAAATGATCCTGTATTAAGAGCAAAATTAGCTAAAGGGATGGGACATAATTATTACGGGGAACCCGCGTGGCCCAACGATCTTTTATATATTTTTCCAGTAGTAATTCTAGGTACTATTGCATGTAATGTAGGTTTAGCGGTTCTTGAGCCGTCAATGATTGGTGAACCGGCGGATCCGTTTGCAACTCCTCTGGAAATATTACCCGAGTGGTACTTCTTTCCCGTGTTTCAAATACTCCGTACAGTACCCAATAAGTTATTGGGCGTTCTCTTAATGGTTTCTGTGCCAACGGGCTTATTGACAGTACCCTTTCTAGAGAATGTCAATAAATTCCAAAATCCATTTCGTCGCCCAGTAGCTACGACAGTTTTTTTAATCGGTACTGCGGTAGCTCTTTGGTTAGGTATTGGAGCAACATTACCCATTGAAAAATCCTTAACTTTAGGTCTTTTTTAGGGATTTTTCAGGTTGATTCATTCAACCGTGAAGTACCGTGCATAGGTATCTAGGAAATAGTTACTTCCAAGTGAATCTTCCCTAGATACCTAAAATCCATTTTATTATGATCCATTTCGCGAAAATATAGATTGTGCCAAAGATGCAAAATTGTTTTCTTTTTTTTTTATTCTAACTCGAAAAGGAAGAAGAGGAAAAAATTGCAATGGATTTAAAACGAGAACTTATTCTTAGGTAAATCAATTGGGAGATGCTTCTCTAGAGTGTCCCATATCTGTTTTCCATCTTCCATACGAAAACTGTCAATTCTCATAAGATCTTCTTCAGTCTTACTCAAAAGGTCCAATAGTGTATGTATATTGGCCCTTTTGAGACAATTATACGTTCTAGAAGGCAATTCTAATTGATCAATAAAAATACAATTCAATGGAATTCCTTTTTTGTTTTTCTTTAGATTAGTTAATTTTTTTTGAAAGGTTAAAAGGGGTGGAGTAAACCTGTTTTTATTTTCTTCGAAACTAGTGCCCTCTTCCTCCGCGTGTAGAAAAGGAAGAAATAAATCAATCAAATTACGAGAAGCCTCATAAAGCGCTTCCTTAGGGGTTAAACTTCCATTCGTCCATATTTCTAGAAAAAGTATCTCGTGTTTTTCATTTCCATTCCCACAATAAAAAATACTATAATTCACATTTCGAACAGGCATGGATACAGCATCTATGGGATAACTTCCATCTTGAGAGTTCTTTCTGAGTTCCGTGTGATATCCGCGATCTCTCTTGATCTGTAACTCAATACAGAAATCAATGGGCTCTGTCAAGTTAGCTATAGGTTGTGCCATATCAACGATCTCTACGGAAGGGGGTAAGATGATATCTTGAGCAGTTATGTATCTAGGACCTTTGACACAAATTGATGCGTCTCTAACTCCATAGAGATTACTTCTCAATACAATTTCTTTCAAATTTAGTAAAATTTCTTGTACGGATTCTTCAATACCTGCTATTGTAGAATATTCGTGTGGCACGCTCCCAAATTTTGCACGTGTGATACATGTTCCTTCTATTTCTCCAAGTAAAGCTCTTCGCAAGGCAATACCGACGGTATCCGCTTGACCTTTTCTAAGCGGGGACAAAATGAAACGACCATAATAAAGACGCTTACTATCTACTCTTGATTCAACACACTTCCACTGTAGTGTTTGAGTGGATCCTGCTACCTCCTCTCGAACCATAATAGACTAGTATTATTATTTGATCATTGAATCGTTTATTTCTCTTGAAAGCGGTTTGATTCTTTTACAGACGTCTTTTTTTAGGAGGTCGACATCCATTATGCGGCATAGGTGTTACATCGCGTATACAACTTAATCGTACACCACTTTTAGCAATGGCTCGTAATGCGGCATCTCTTCCACTACCAGCACCCTTTACCATAACTTCTGCTCGTTGCAAACCCACTGTACGAATAGCATCTACTGCTGTTCTTTGACCAGCATAGGGTGATGCTTTTCTTGAGCTTTTGAATCCACAAGTACCCGCGGAGGACCAGAAAACCACCCGACCCTGCGGGTCTGTAACAGTTATAATGGTATTGTTGAAACTAGCTTGAACATGAATAACTCCTTTTGTTATTCTACGTGCACTCTTCCGTAAACTAAAACGCGCATTCCTACGCAAACCAATACGCACTTTCCTACGTGAACCAATTTTTGGTATAGCTTTTGTCATATTTTATTATCTCATAAATATGAGTTAGAAATAACAAAAAGAAAAAAAGATACAAAGATATCCGTTTCAGGGTAAAATATATCCTTTACTTTAATTATTTTATTTGGAATTTGGACATTTCCGCGGGTACTTTTTTTACTTTTTAGAAAGTAAAGTTCTTTTTCGAAAGATTACCCCTGTCTTTGTTTATGCTTCGGGTTGGAACAAATGACTCTAATTCGTCCACGCCTACGAATCAGTCGACATTTTGTACAAATTTTACGAACAGAAGCTCTTATTTTCATATTTCCGTATTCCTTTCTTAAACTATGAATCTAATCTTTGGAAAAAATAAGTCTCTTCGCTTGAATTTTGGAACTTTGAATTTATTACCCTAGAAAAAAAAAAAGAAAAACCTAATTCTTTGAATCTTTGGTATCCTTCAAATCTTCGGTATCCTTCAAATCTTCGGTATCCTTCGAGTCTTCGGTACGCTTCGAATCCTTATGGGGAAGTCTATAAATTATACGTCCCTTGCTTGAATCATAACGACTTACTTCAATTTTGACCCTATCCCCCATCAGTATTCGTATAGAACTAGACCGGATCTTTCCTGAAATATAGCCCAGAATGATGGTGTCATTCTCTAGGCGAACGCGGAACATTCCGTTGGGTAGGGCTTCCGTAACTAAACCTTCGAAAGTGACTTTTGCTTCTCTCGGGTTTTTTTTTTCTCTCCTATTTTTTTTTTCTGTCATATTTTTTTTTCTCCTATTTTTCTATTTGGATTTTCAAATAAAAAAAAACGTTGTATTTTTATTTGAAAAATAGGAAGTTCGAGATAGAATTCGGGTACTATAGGAGGGGCGATTACCATATATAACATAAGACTTCTCCCCCAATTCTGTTTAGTCGAGCTTCTCGATCTGTCATTATACCTCGAGAAGTAGAAAGAATAGCAATTCCCATTCCGCCCAAAACTTTAGGAATTCCTTGATAGTTGGCATAAATTCGTAAGCCGGGTCGGCTGATACGCTTTAAAAAGGTTCTAGTTCTATATATTCCTTTTCTAGTCTTTCTCTTTTGATGTCGCAAAGTTGAAACCAAGAAATATCTGTTACTTTCCTGATGTTTCCGAACACTTTCAATAAAACCCTCTCGTAGAAGTATTTTAACAATGTTTTCGGTAATATTTGTAGATACTACTCGAACTGTTCCTTTTTTATTCATGTCCGCGTTTCTTATAGAGGTTAGTAAATCAGCAATAGTGTCCTTGCCCATAAGACTCTAATTCTAGGTTCCTCCTAATTTTTCTATAATCAACATGTTTTCTTTTTTTTTTTTTATTTTGGATTTTAAAGCATATACGTGAAACACAATCTACTAATTTTTTCTTTGATCTATATCTTGCCTACTAGTATTTATAATACTTCAGGAGCTAATGAAACTATTTTAGTAAAATTCAACTCTCTCAATTCCTCGGCGATCGCGCCAAAAACTCGAGTTCCTTTTGGATTTCCTTTTTGATCAATGATAACGGCTGCATTGTCATCATAGCGTATTATTATACCGTCTTCGCATTTGAACTCTTTACATGTACGTACAATTACAGCTCGAATTACTTCGGATCTTTCTAGAGGCATTTGGGGCACTGCGTCTTTGATTACAGCAACAATAACATCACCAATACGAGCATATCGCTGATTACTAGCAGCTCCTATGACTCGAATACACATCAATTTTCGAGCTCCACTGTTATCTGCTACATTTAAAAGGGTCTGAGGTTGAATCATATTATTTTGATTTCAATTTGTTATTTCAATGCAAAAGGATGAAAGAAATATTGTCTTTCCAGAAAGAAAAACCTGGTTTTTTTATCTTCAATACTCCTTTTTTTGGGTTCTATATCTCTATCTCTAATCGAAGAAATTGACTTCGTATGGGCATTTTACTGGCAGCTATGGAGATAGCTGCTCTAGCTACAGTTTCGGATACTCCGCCCATTTCATAAAGTATTCGACCTGGTTTAACAACGGCTACCCAATATTCGGGGGATCCCTTTCCTGAGCCCATACGTGTTTCCGTGGGTCTTAGTGTAACCGGTTTGTCGGGAAATATACGTACCCATAGTTTTCCACCACGACGTGCATATCGTGTCATTGCTCTTCGTCCTGCTTCTATCTGTCTCGACGTGATCCAAGCGGGTTCAAGTGCTTGAAGAGCATATCTACCAAAACAAATACGATTGCCTCGGCAGGATTTTCCCTTCATTCTTCCTCTATGTTGTTTACGAAATCTGGTTCTTTTGGGGTTATAGTCGATGGTTCTTTCTTAGTTCCATCTCTACTGCAAAACTGGACATGAGAGTTTCTTCTCATCCAGCTCCTCGCGAATGAAATGAGAAAGCGTGCAAATTTCTCTAATTCCATAATATTTTGGAATATTATGGATAGATGCACATTAATAGATAATAGAAAAAGTTAGGGTTTTTTTAATATTGAATATTGAATTTGTTAAAATAGATAAATATATAGTCAAGAAAGAAGATCTAGAATATATCTAGATGTGTGTGTCTATTTATCTATATTCTATATTTATGGATAATGTAATCTTTCTTAACAAAAAATCTCCTTATTTTTACTCTTATTGAATCGCGGTAAAGTATTCTAATTCAATAAAGATTTCGCGGGCGAATATTTACTCTTTCCTGTCTTATTTGTTAATTTATATTATAACCTTACCAAATAAGGCAATTTTTTTGGTTTGTTCCGCCATCCCACCCAATGAAGTATTAGGATTCTTTTCAATAAAATCCTATGCAGTCATAGGTTCTGTCGTTCCCACTACTTCTCCTTTAATGGTTAGGTCTGAATCCCACAATGGAGCTTCCAAAAAATTTCTTTCCGAGTCAATTTTCTCAGTTTTATTAACCCGGGCCGCTCTTTATTATTGTTTTAAATTTGTATTTCTTGTTTCAAGTTACGATTTCGAATTCTCTGTTATTTTTATTATATTGATGCTTTATCACATTGCCTTTTATGATGTAACTCATAGACCATACATATTGGAATCCTATATCTTTCTTATTCCTCTTCTTTCTTTCTATCATCCCTCCTTTTATCCACATCCCTTTAGTTTTGCTTCACAACCTAGAATCCATTTTCTTTTTTAGAGAAAAAATTGCAGTTGCTACAACTATATGATAGATCTACTCATTTATGATAGATGTATCATATAGTGACTGTTTCTTAGTTAGGATCTCGACAATACGAAGCAATAGGTTGGTTATTAGTTAATTTTCTATAATTACTAAGTTTTTTTCTTTTTCTATTTATAGTAGGGTTCAGTCAATTTTTTTGAATCTCCATTTTCGACTCTAAAGAAAAAACTAACGAGTCACACACTAAGCATAGCAATTATATTAAAAGATTTATCAATTTTCATTAAATCTTATAGAAAGAGGTAGAATTTCTTCTTCTTTTTCAGGGATTTCAGGAAAAATAAGGCTCTTGTCATTTTTTATTCTATCACTGAACAGAATGGGAAGACAAGGCTAGTTATTCTTCGTCTACGAATATCCAAATTTTTACACCTAATACTCCATAGATAGTTCGAATTGGATAGCAGCAATAATCAATTTTAGCGCGAATTGTTTGGAGGGGAAGTCTACCCTTTTTGATGCATTCGGCACGTGCAATTTCTTTCCCTGCGAGACGACCTGCAATTTTTACTTTTACTCCCCTTATATCTGCTTTTTTAGTTAATTCAATGGCTTTTTTCATTGCCTTTCGGAATGAAACTCTATTTTTTAATTGGAAAGCTATATATTCTGCAAGAATGTTAGGTTGTCTATAAGGTTCTTTAACTTTTTCAATAGCAATATTAAGTCTCTGGTTTACAGAATTAACTTCCTTTTGTAGATCTTTCTCTAATTCTTCGATTGCTCCTTTTTTCTTTAATAAATTGGGGAATCCAATATGGATTATGACGTGGATCGTATCGATTTCTTTTTGAATTTCTATATGTGTAATTACTTCGGAACTTGAGCCTGAGTCCATTTTTCTATTATGTGTAATTACTTCGGAACTTGAGTCTGATTCTATTTTTCTATTCGAGCCTTTTTTCCTATTCTTTTGTATATAGTTCTTGATACAATTCCGTATTTTTTTATCTTCCTGTAGACCTTCAGAATAATTTTTTGGTTGTGCGAACCAAAAGGAATGGTGATTTTGGGTTGTACCAAGTCTGAAACCGAGTGGATTTATTTTTTGTCCCATATTTTTCTATTCTATTTTTTTTTACTGGGAATCGAAATCTTAGATGGATCTAAAGATTATTTAGATTTCTTTACTATATTTAGTACAATTGTTATATGACACATGGTTTTTTTTATGGGAGAACTACGTCCTCGAGCTCGAGGTCTGAATTTTTTCATAATAGTACTCCTACTGACTTCGGCTTTAGTGATGAATAAATTCGCTTTGTCGAAATCCCTATAATGAGTAGCATTTGCTGCTGCCGAATAAACCAACTTTAGGATGGGATAAGATGCTCGATAAGGCATGAGGTTCAGTATCATAACAGTTTCTTCGTAGTAACGCCAGCGAATCTCATCAAGAACTCTTTGTGCTTTGAAAACAGACATATGGATGCGTTTTTGTGCTTTGAAAACCCGTTCGAACTTAATTAGACGATCGGTTGGAACTTTCCTTGCGAGTTTCCTTAGCCCACTCTTCTTCTTCTTTATTCTAGGGGTATACTTTACCAGTTTGAAACTTGTCATAAATAAGGTTATTCCCCGCCTACCTTTGTTTGTTTGTTTTTTTTTTATTTTGAATCTTTCTATTCTGAATTCAGTTAACGACGAGATTTAGTATCTTTTCTTGCACTTTCATAACTCGTGAAATGCCGAGTAGGCACGAATTCCCCCAATTTGCGACCTACCATAGGATTTGTTATGTAAATAGGTATATGTTCCTTTCCATTATGAATCGCGATTGTATGGCCAACCATTGCGGGTAGAATGCTAGATGCCCGGGACCACGTTACTATTGTTTCTTTCTCCTCCTTCATATTGACCTTTTCGATTTTTGCCAATAAATGATGAGCTACAAAAGGATTCGTTTTTTTTCGTGTCACAGCTGATTACTCCTTTTTCCATTTTAAAGAGTGGCATTCTATGTCCAATATCTCGATCGAAGTATGGAGGTCAGAATAAATAGAATAATGATGAATGGAACAAAGAGAAAAATCCTTTAGCTGGATAAGGGGCGGATGTAGCCAAGTGGATCAAGGCAGTGGATTGTGAATCCACCATGCGCGGGTTCAATTCCCGTCGTTCGCCCATCGCATTATTGCAAATTCCAAAAATGCAATTTTCCATATTCCTAGTTACGTATTTACTTACGGCGACGAAGAATAAAACTATCACTATATTTTTTCCTTTTCCTAGTTCTTCTTCCAAGCGCAGGATAACCCCAAGGGGTTGTGGGTTTTTTTCTACCAATGGGGGCTTTCCCTTCACCGCCCCCATGGGGGTGGTCCACAGGGTTCATAACTACCCCTCTTACTACGGGGCGTTTACCTAGCCAACACTTAGATCCGGCTCTACCCAAACTTTTTTGGTTCACCCCAACATTACCCACTTGTCCGACTGTTGCTAAGCAATTTTGGGATACCAAACGGACCTCCCCAGATGGTAATCTTAAAGTGGCCGATTTACCCTCTTTTGCAATCAGTTTCGCTACAGCACCTGCTGCTCTAGCTAATTGCCCACCCCTTCCACGTGTGATTTCTATGTTATGTATGGCCGTGCCTAAGGGCATATCGGTTGAAGTAGATTCTTCTTTTCTCTCAAAAAACCCCTTCCCAAACTGTACAAGCTTCTTCCAAAGCATACAGCTTTCTAGATGTATATGACGATCTCTAGACAGATGGATCTTATATGAATCGTATGATGAAGTACCACATGAGTGGATATATAGGAAAGGAATCCAAATCTGCCGAATCGCTCATGTTATGATCTTCTACATCCTAGGTCTCCGCGTTCCGTCATCTGGCTTATGTTCTTCATGTAGCATTCAGATCGAATGACTCTATGAAATTACGTCGATACTTCCACATATTATGGGTAACGTAGGAGACATCCCTATTTTCCCCGGGGGGTCTTAATTACCACTGCTTAGCTTTCAATTCGCCTCTGACCATCAAATTAAATGTGAATAACCCGTCCTCCTCTCTTTGAAACAAGGGGCGCTTCCGGTTCTGTGCGTGCTTCAAACAATTTTGTCTTCTCCATATTACCATATCTCTAGAGTCAATAATTTTCTATGAGGAACTACTGAACTCAATCACTTGCTGCCGTTACTCAACAGTTTTCTGTTGAGGTCTATCCCGTAGAGGTAGTCAAATTGGATCAGTGATCGATTTCTAGGTTTCGTCGTAAACCTAATTGGTTACTTCCAATTACGTAAATCAATAGTTCAAACCGCACTCAAAGGTAGGGCATTTCCCATTGATATAGGAACTTTTGTACCAGAAACAATAGTATCTCCAATTATAGCCCCTCTGGGATGTAAAATATATCTCTTCTCACCATCCCCATAGTGTATGAGACAAATGTATGCATTTCGATTAGGGTCGTATTCTATGGTTACGATTCTACCAGATATGTCTTTTTGATTCCGTCGAAAATCGATTTTACGGTATAGGCGCTTATGACCTCCCCCTCTATGCCTTGCGGTAATGATTCCTCTGGAATTACGACCTTTACCACAACGGTGCCGTCCATGGATCAAATTATTTCGTGGATTGGATTTCACTTGCCTGTCTACGGTTCCCTTGCGTGTGCTCGGGATAGGTGTTTTGTATAAATGTTTCGCCGTATTATTAAGTATTCTCCTTTAGTTTTTTTCTCTATCTAGAAGTGGAATAGAATAACCCGGTTGAAGGGTAATGATCATACGTCTGTAATGCATTGTATGTCCCAGAATAGGTCCCATTCTTCTACCCTTTCTGGGTAGTCGATGGCTATTCACAGCTACTACCTTAACACCAAAGAAGAGTTCGACCCAATGCTTTATTTCTGTCTTAGTGAATCCCGATTCGACATTAAAAGTATATTGATTCTTTCCCAATAAACGAAGACTTTTTTCTGTAAATACTGCGTATTTGATTCCATCCATAAATCGACTTTCCCTCCTATGCTCTGAGTTCCAGTATCGATAAGAATTCGAGTTCTTATTGTTCTTATGTTATGGTATGAATATACCATACCAATTCGTTATGTATGGATGATGGATGAGATTCCATGGATAGAGAGCCAGTTCCAATAGACTTATGGAACGTTCCCGTTCGCGTGCATCCAGCAGGAATTGAACCCGCAAATTTACCAATTATGAGTTGGGCGCTTTAACCATTCAGCCATGGATGCTTAACAGGGATCATCGTACATCGTAAATAACCAATTTTCATATAGAAAGACATATCATAGAAAAATGAAATCGAAAATATTCGGAGATGGCAAATATTCGGAGATGACTATGAAAACACCTCTCTGGATCCTCGAATTGAAAGAGAGATTGAGAGGGATCAAGAATCCTAATTCTCGCTATTTGGAATGGATCCAATTCTATTGAGTCTGACTCATAGTGATCATTTCTCTTTAGCAAAGAATGACCTTGGTTATCAAAGGATTGAACAACCGGGATCCATTTACTTATGATACCTAGTTGACATTGATAACAAGGATCTAATGAATTATGAGTTTAATAGATCCTCTTTAGCAGAAAGACGTATATTCCTTGCTCATTATCAGACAATCACTTATTCCCAAACCTCGTGTGGGGCTAATCGTTTTCATTTACCATCTCATGGAAAACCCTTTTCGTTCCGCTTAGCCCTATCGGGTATTTTAGTGATAGGTTCTATAGGAACTGGACGATCCTATTTGGTCAAATACCTAACGAAAAATTCCTATTTTCCTTTCATTAAGGTACGAGGGCTTCTTATTCCACAAGAACGAAAGCACCTTTTCATTCTTTCATATACTAGGGGTTTTTACTTGGAAAAGACAATGTTCCATACTAAAGGATTCGGGTCCATAACCACGAGTTCCAGTGCACTAGATCTTGTAGCACTTAGCAACGAGGCCCTATCCATTAGTATTCCACATAAGAAATCCATTATAGAAACTAATACAATTAGATTAGCTCTTCATAGACAAACTTGGGGTTTGCGAGCCAAGGTAAGACCGGCTCGGGATCATGGGACCCTTTTCTATCAGATAGGAGGGGCTCTTGTACAAAATAGACTTCTAAGTAATAACCCCATAGAATCTATCTATATAAAGAGGCAATCGTGTCAGGAAGCGGGTTTTTCTTTGGCCAAAGGGTACTTCGAACTTGGAACGAGCATGAAGAGATTAACGAGACTTCTTTCTCTTTTGAGTTTTTCTGGCGGACCGGTCGCGCAAGATCTTTGGTCTTCCCCCGGAACCGATGAAAAAAAGTGGGTCGCTTCTTATGGACTCGCTCAGAATGATTCTTCTCTATCTATAGTTCATGGCCTATTAGAAGTAGAAGGTGCTCTGGTGCAATCCTTACCGACAGAAAAAGATTGCAGTCAGGTTGATAATAATTGAGTGCCATTACTTCGTCGGTCCGAACCAAGGAATCCGTTAGAAATGTTTTGAAATGGATATTGTTCTCTCTTTGATCAGGGATTGCTATATGAAAAGAAGTGGAGTTTGAAAAAGGGAACGGAATGGTCAAACCGGAACTGCTAGAGGAACGAATTTTCAATAGCATAACTTGGGCTCCTAGAATATGGCGCCCTTGGGACAATCTATTTGATTGCAGGGTTTTGTTCCGAAGCAAAGATATCCGCGGAGGCCGGTTCGTTCGTCCTATTCTGATATTCAGGACCAAGAGGTACTGGATTCTCTTTCGGATAGGCCCTGAAAGGAGAAGAAAGGCTGAAATGCCAACGGATCTCTGTCTATTCTCTAATTCACCCGATCCGATAGTACCCGTTTTTGGAACGTCCAGTGCCAAAGTCACTGAATGGGTAAGTCACCAATCCAATCCCTTTGACAAATCGGGTGTCATATTAGATATCATATTCTATATATATAGAAATATCATAGAATAGACATATAGAATTTTTGGTCGGGAAATTCGAATGAATCATTGAGTGAAAAAGGAGCAAAGAATGACAAAAGACGAGACTCTACTAGTCTTCACTCTTGTGGTTTCCTCGGTTTCTGTTTTCTTATTCGGGATCTTGCTTTT